TTATATCATCCGCAATCGCCTGAATCTCGAGACGTTCCTCAAACCAATCATATACCTTATTGAGATAGGTAATCCAAAGGAATTCCCCCTCTGAGAACCGTATATGAGAATTTCATCTCGTACGGCTCAAGCGGAAACACACAAATACTGATTTCAACGGATATGTAATAGAAAGTTCAAAACTTCTTAGCCACTTGATTCGATTTGCCCCAAAGATACGAAGTAACAAAAATCCGGAATCTCTTCTTTGTGATGATAATGCCAAAAATATCAAGTTGGCTCATCCGTCTTTCTTTATGTTGATCGTTACAGGCCTCTTGAATCTTCTCTTCCCTATTTTTTTTATTTGTTATTTGATTTGTTGTTTTTTGTGCGTAATGCAGATTAACAATAGTTTTGCTATTGATAGGAATTCCCTTGTTGAGACCCTATGAATCAATTGAAACCTCAGATTCATACTAGAACCACGATGATTTAATCAAGCAAAGCCTCAAGCTAAACTCAAAGGTTCTCTGAGTAAGAACCGTTTGATGATCACTTATTCAATGAATGGATGTAATGACTCAACAAAATCTAGAGAAACATTTGTCCTTTGTTCAAACTGAAAGAAGAAAAATAAATAGTTTGATTTAGGAAATACCTATTTGAATTTTTTTTTTGAGTCCGGTTGCGAAGTCTGAATAGTAAATAGTAGGTATGAATCATAGTTCAAATATTTCTTTTCTTGATCTATTCTATATATTCCGTGCTCCAGATACTAGAATAAATATCCGACGAGGTAGAATCATCTTGATAGAGATGACAGGCCCATTTTCTGTATTATCAATAGGATCAATTATAACAAGTCACACACTCATATTCCGGAAATACCGAAACAAATAAATCTCACGGTCGAACTACCAGAATGGTCTAGAAATCCAAGTCTTTCTCAAGTCTTTCTTAAGTAAAGTAATTTTTTTGATTGAAAAACTAGGACTTTCTAGTTCTTATGAACCTAACTCATTGAAATTCCATCCAGTAAAACGGAAGAATTATAAATTTCCAAAATAATAGATAGGAATATCGCAAATAGAGCCATTGCGACCCCCATAAGTGGTGTAGTCCCCCAGCCCGGTGCTACTTTACCATATTCCGAATTCAATGGTTTCAATAAATTCCCTACAGTAGTTCGTCTTGGCCCAGATCTAGAACTACCCTCAACGGTTTGTGTAGCCATAAAATACTATTCATTGGTTGAGATCTGTTGACTTTGTATACCATTCCGTTGTAGTTGTAAATAAACGATCTTATCGTAGATCATTGTGATCTTGAAATTATCTAAAAATGGAAACAGCAACCCTAGTCGCCATCTCCATATCTGGTTTACTTGTAAGCTTTACTGGGTACGCCTTATATACCGCTTTTGGGCAACCCTCTCAACAACTAAGAGATCCATTCGAAGAACACGGGGACTAGTTGAAGTAATGAGCCTCCCAATATGGGAGACTCATTACTTCAATTGAGATAATGAAAAATTATTTCATTTTTTTAGTTTTAGTCGGAACCTTAGGCGGTTCTCGAAAAAAGATAGCGAAAAAAATTATCCCTAAAGTCGAGACTAAAAGGAATGTATAAACCAATGCTTCCATAGATTCGATCGTGGTTTACAATTATAGCTTCCACACCTATTCATTTGGGATCATTTACCATATAAAGAAAAGTAAAGAGTCAAAGAATAAATGGTGATTCAAATCAAGATTTCTACGGTACCTTATGTCAAATCAAAAAAAAATAGAGGCGAAAGATACCAGAGCAATGTTGTATCAGACTACTTGTCTCCTTGTAGTTGGATCCCCAATTTTTTGAAATGTTCCAAATTCCACTTGAGCATCCAAATCTGGATCAATACCAGCAAAAACATCTCTGAACAAGGTTCTAGCACCATGCCAAATGTGTCCAAAAAAGAAGAGCAAAGCAAACGTAGCATGCCCAAAAGTGAACCAACCCCTTGGACTGCTACGAAAAACACCATCGGATTTCAAAGTAGCCCGATCTAATTCAAAAATTTCACCTAATTGGGCACGTCTAGCGTATTTTTTTACAGTAGCAGGATCACCATAACTAACTCCATTGAGTTCGCCACCATAGAACTCGACAGTTACACCTACTTGTTCAACACTATACTTTGATTCTGCCCTTCTAAAAGGAACATCGGCTCTCACAATTCCGTCTCCATCTACTAAAACTACCGGAAATGTTTCAAAAAAAGTAGGCATACGACGTACAAAAAGCTCGCGCCCTTCTTTATCTCTAAAGACGGGGTGTCCTAACCATCCAACAGCTATTCCATCCCCGTTGTCCATTGAGCCTGCTCTGAATAATCCCCCTTTTGCCGGATTATTACCAATGTAATCATAAAAAGCTAATTTTTCGGGAATTTTAGACCAAGCTTCCGATAAACTCAGATTTTCGGCTAGTCCGGCGCTAACTCTTCGATATATTTCTTGCTGAAAGTATCCCTGATCCCACTGATAACGAGTGGGACCAAATAATTCGATTGGGGTAGTTGCTGAACCATACCACATAGTTCCAGCAACAACGAAAGCTGCAAAAAAAACAGCAGCGATACTACTAGAAAGTACAGTTTCAATATTTCCCATACGTAATCCTTTGTATAGACGTTGAGGCGGACGGACACTAAGATGGAATAGACCTGCTAATATGCCCAACGTACCCGCTGCAATATGATGAGAGGCTATTCCTCCCGGAACAAAAGGATCAAAACCTTCCGCGCCCCACGCTGGATTTACAGATTGTACTTTTCCAGTTAGTCCATAAGGATCGGACACCCATATTCCAGGACCATACAAACCTGTTACATGAAATGCGCCAAAGCCAAAGCAAGCCACCCCTGAGAGAAATAAATGAATTCCAAAGATCTTGGGCAAATCCAAAGAAGGTTTTCCCGTACGCTCATCACAGAATATTTCTAGATCCCAATACACCCAATGCCAGATAGCTGCCAAGAAGCACAAGCCAGAAAACACAATATGTGCCCCTGCGACACCTTCATAACTCCAAATACCCGGATTCGTTATAGTTCCTCCTGAAATACTCCAACCACCCCACGAATTGGTTATTCCTAAACGAGTCATGAAGGGTATAACGAACATACCTTGTCTCCACATTGGATCAAGAACAGGGTCAGAGGGATCAAAAACCGCTAATTCGTATAGAGCCATCGAACCGGCCCAACCAGAAACTAGAGCTGTATGCATTATATGGACAGAAAGCAATCGACCGGGATCATTCAATACGACAGTATGAACACGATACCAAGGCAAACCCATGGAAATACCCCTTTATCAAAGATAAATAGACACTATGTCACCTTATTTTATCGCATTGGAAAGGACTATACTATGTACCTAAGTACCTAACCTTTTCAGTGGATTCTGTATGAGAAAGAGTTAATATTTATTCCGTTCTATTGAAAATAACGGAACAATTCTGTTCATAAGAACAAAGAGAAGCAGATCTATTCTATACCCGATAAGTACCAATACGCAATGGGAGAATTGGTCCCATTTTGTGGGAACGAATGCATAGATACTTGTTTATCATTCGAACGATCGATTGCTCCGTTCGTTAAAATTTTTCTTTATTCATTCTATTTTACTCTATAAACCTTCCAATCAATCTATCTAGAAAATAGAATAAACAGAAAAAAGGATGAAGACAATAAACCCATTGTTACGTTTCCATATTAAAGTGAAGTATAGTACTTAATTTTTTTTCTTTAATTTAATGCCCATTGGTGTTCCAAAAGTACCTTTTCGGAGTCCTGGAGAGGAAGATGCAGTTTGGGTTGACGTATAGTGCGACTTGTCAGACATATTGGGTCATATGGGATTTACCCGTTCTCTCCCCCGATCGAGATATCCTCTGTTTCGCCCAAGAAATATTGTATTGAGATTGAGTGAACCATCAATCATTTGGAGCGTGAAGTACAATTAGATCAATTTATATTGGGGATCAATATTATCAATTAAATTAGAAGAATTTATGGTTGACTTGGACTGATAAAATAAAGTCTCCAGGCTCCGTTCAGAAAATGCCAAATTGGTAACAAATTGATAATATATGTACGATTACCACTTGTATCATAAATGATTCTTATACTTACTATAGGAGCGATCTCAAACTGCCAACCAATGGAGTAGTATGATGAATACATCGAATAGTTTGGAGAAGACATGAAACAAATTGAAAAAGAAGTCGTAACAAAAAAAGTGGTACTGAGATCATTTGCCCTATATGTACAAATAGAATTCGGGCAGATCTTTTCCCGGAGTAGAACAAGCATGAACCTAAAAAAATTGAAAGGGCCCATTCAGGAACAATAAAATGACATCGTGATTTGAATCACGATGAAACAATACATCAATGAGAGGTTAGTTCAATAAGTTCAGTAAATTCTTTTTTTTATAGGTAAGGGAACTATCTTATGTTTTTTTGAAAAATAGAAGAAGAAAACCCCCTTCATTAGAAAAACAAAAACCTGTTACAGAAAAAAAAAAGAAATAGAACTGGAATCGACACATTGATTCTTTTTTTCGCAATTTTTTTTGAACCGTATGCATTCAAAGGTGCACGTACGGTTCCTAAGGGAACCAATTTTGTCCTAATCAACCGACTTCATCGAGAAAGATTACTTTTTTTAGGCCAAGAAGTTGATAGCGAGATCTCGAATCAACTTGTTGGTCTCATGGTATATCTCAGTATAGAAGATGATACTAGAGATCTTTATTTATTTATAAACTCTCCCGGCGGATGGGTAATACCAGGAATAGCCATTTATGATACTATGCAATTTGTGCCACCCGATGTGCATACAATATGCATGGGATTAGCCGCTTCAATGGGATCTTTCATTCTGGTCGGAGGAGAAATTACCAAACGTCTAGCATTCCCTCACGCTTGGCGCCAATGAGTTTTTTTATTTGAAAAAAAAAAGGAAGACTATGCCTTCGCCATATTGAATATGAATAATAAGTAATAATAGCATGGCACTTCGAGTTCGATATGAGCAAACCATTATTGTTTTTTTCATAACATGAGATTTTATGTCGAGATAGTAGTATGAAACAGAAGTCATTTCGGATTTGATCTTATGTGTCGGGGGTACATTTCAGCGTCACAAATCATTCTTTTTCACACCAGAATTCTCTTTCTGATATTTATGTTATGAAAGAAAAAGTACAAAAATGAAAAAAAAATCATTTTTTTCCTTATTTGATCGTATCAGAAAGGAACTTTGGGATTGCTAAATCACAGACAAAATAAATATATAAAGCAACAGAACCATCATAGTATTTTTTTTACTCCTACGAAAGGAAGGGTGGTAAATGGATCATTCAACGATCCGGATCGGATGGATTCTATTTCTTTCTTCAATAGAATAGAAGAGAAGAAAAAGAAAAAGTAAATTCCATTGTAGAGCTGTATGCACAAAAGATGCCTGTACGGTTGTACAATTCTATTTTTTTTTTTCTTATATTTTTTTATCCCTTATTTTAGCCCAATCATGTAAGATAGAAGAATCCTTCATGATGTTATATCAATATCATCAGGGTTATGATTCACCAACCTGCTAGTTCTTTTTATGAGGCACAAGCAGGCGAATTTATCCTGGAAGCGGAAGAACTACTGAAACTTCGCGAAACCCTCACAAAGGTTTATGTACAAAGAACGGGTAATCCTTTATGGGTTGTATCCGAAGACATGGAAAGAGATGTTTTTATGTCAGCAACAGAAGCCCAAGTTCATGGCATTGTTGATCTTGTAGCGGTCGAAAATGAAAATACTAGGGATTTCATGTAAATCCATTTCAAACCATAATTCGAATTTTCTGCGATTTGATATTGAATAGAAAAAAAATTCATGATCATCAATCATCAGGTTAAGATCGATCTAAACCAACCCATTCCATTCTAGAATTCTATATATACATACGACATGCCAACTATTAAACAACTTATTAGAAACACAAGACAGCCAATAAGAAATGTCACGAAATCTCCCGCTCTTAGAGGATGTCCTCAGCGTCGAGGAACATGCACTAGGGTGTATGTGCGACTCGTTCAGATCATGAGTTCGAACAAATGAGACAATTTTCCAGTATCAATGACCAGTACCAATGAATAGGATAGATAGAGAAGATCTATCATATACCTATATTGTGTTTGGAATTTATGGTTTACATTGGTGCAAATCCAATCACCTAGATTTGAGATGAAAAGCAATTCCCCATTGGGGGCAAATGGTTATCCATTAAGCGGAGGAAATGGTATTATAAGAATCAAAAAGGTTATACTCCTATTCTTGAAAGAACGGACTAACAGGGTCAGCTACCTAGCCAACTTTCATAATTAAATGCCGTCACTGTATGGATAACTCTTATTGTGAAAAGAACTATTACTGTATAATTGATGGGTAGAGCCAAAGAGTGTGAACTATACAAGTTAACAATAACATTTGATAAAATGAAAGAAGAGGCTCCGGTGTATAGAGAGGACCTCACCGTTTTAAAAAAAAGTAACCATAGAAACGATGGAACCCACTATTTTTTTTTATTTGGTATCGTTAGAATTTATTATTTCCTTCCAGGTTAAATGCCTGGAAGGAATAAAAAATCGTGGTTGGGGAAAGTCATAGTAGCAAAAGCCATTGGAATTTATATTTTATATATCGGAATAATCCGTTTTGTTATTAATTGACGGGGGGTAAAGGATGACTGAAAGAAGAGAAATCAATTAGTTATTCATTAAGGTTTAATTTGATTCAATGACCAGAGTTAGACGAGGATATACAGCTCGGAAACGTCGAACAAAAATTCGTTTATTTGCATCAACCTTTATTGGGGCTCATTCAAGACTTACTCGAACGACTACTCAACAGAAAATTAGAGCTTTGGTTTCCTCTCATCGAGATAGAGGCAGGCAAAAGAGGGATTTTCGTAGTTTGTGGATCACTCGAATAAATGCAGTAATTCGTGAGAATAAGGTATTCTATAATTATAGCAGATTAATACCAAATCTGTACAAGAAGCAATTGCTTCTTAATCGTAAAATACTTGCGCAAATATCTATATCAAATAAGAATTGTCTTTACATGATTTCCAATAAGATTATCAAATAAAGGATATGATATTATAAAATATAATATAGAAATGATTGAAATTGAAACAGAATTCCCCGGAGAATGAACTCCGGGAAGATAGAATAAAAAAAATTAAGTAAGATAAGTAGTAGGAATGAACGAACATGTTTCAATAAAAAAAAAGATTTCTTCTTCCCCCATTTTTTATTTCTTATAACACAAGAAATAAATCGGGATTCTAGGCCTTTTGAACAAAACATCAATCTGAGCTTGAGTTACGATTGGAGTTTTGAGTCAATTGAGGAGTATGTTTATTTATTTCTGGTTCTAGGACCAGTAGTTCTGGGGATCGACTCGGCTCTCTCAAATTGTTTCTCATTATTAAGAAAAGGTAACAAAGATAAAATACGAGCTTGTTTTATAGCAATAGTAATTAATCGTTGTTGTTTCAAGGTCAATTTATTCACCCGTCTAGATAATATTTTTCCTTGTTCACTAATAAATCGACTAATTAAACTCATGTTTCTATAATCGATTCGATCCCCCGATCCAATTGGGGACAAACGCCTACGAAAGGATCGCTTGTATTTACGAAAAGGTTGCTTGGATTTATCCATGGTTTATTCCTTATCTCTAAAATTATATTTCTTTATTCATTTCAGATCTGACCGAAATAGGCTTTGATTCGCATCGTTTATATTTATTATACATATTATATATAATACGTATCATATGTATGTATATGAAAATAAAATCGGGTTTGATTTGTATTGTATATATTATGTATATTATATATGTTATATTATATATGTTAAGTTAAATATGTTATATTATATATGTTAAGTTCTTCCTCTTCCTGTTCCTTGGAAAGATCGCGCACACGTTCCATCTATTTCTTTATTTCCCCATGAATCGTATGCTTGTGACAATAGCGACAAAATTTTCTCAATTCTAATCGACTGGATGTATTGTGTCGATTCTTTTGAGTAATATATCTAGAAATACCCGGCGATTCTTTATTGACACCATTTCGGACACAACTGGTACATTCCAAAATAACTCTGACTCTGACATCTTTACCCTTGGCCATGAACCCCCTTTTGATTTTGGATCGACTTAACTTCTTCTATTTTCGACCCGAACTGAAGAAGAATAAAAGAACAAAAAAATCAATAATAAAATCAATAGAAGTTGCTAACTTGAAATTCAATTTTCATTTCTAAAGATTTCGTTGTGTTGTATGTGTTGTAATTATATAATTACAATTAATATTAATAGAGTAATAGTAATAATTAATAATAAAGTAATAATTAAGTAATACAAAATTTCTTTCTAACTATCAATTATTCCTATCTTAAATCCCAATATTTCATTTAAGTATCTTCTTTCTATGCTATGATTTCGTGGATCCTGCCCTAGATCTGGATACACATTTCCATTTCTGTTCCCAAAAATTCGATCTTAGATTCACCAGATTTTTGTCGAGGTTCAATACACTTTTTCTTTTTCTTTCCTTCCTATCCTCCTCCTATCCTAAAGAACTGAAAAAAAAAGGAAGGGGTGAAATTTTAGTCACGTCACGTAGAATTGTATCCCTAATTTTCTTCATTTCTTCGCATATTAATAACTAGAATTAAAAAAAAGGGAATGACAAGGCATCTGGGAATAAACGATTAATTTCTATCAATAGACCTGCTAAAGACCCAAACCATAGAGTAGTTAGCACAGGTGCCACGGAGAGATATGTTTTTATATCTCGCATTGAAAATCCTCCTTCTTTATTGTAATACATATATGTATGGTCAGATGTTGTAGTTCAAGATCATTTGTATTTTTTTTTTACTTTACGCGGAATTCCTAACTAAAATAGATATGTACAATGAACCGATAGATGAGATTTTCCTGTCCCTAAAAAAGAAAAAGATGACCCCTTATTCCTGAGCATTTCCGATAAATTTTTATTCTTTTTTTTATACGATACACCGATAAGATAAATTTTAATTTTTTTTATACGTTAGGTTTCAGATGTATAAAATAATTTTATTATATGAAACCAAAAAGAAGAAATGACAAGAAAATTTTATATAGATAGAGGGGAAAATAACAATGTGGAAAACAAGACAGGGATTTTGTACAATGACACTGTACAAGAACTTTAAAAAGGGATGTAGCGCAGCTTGGTAGCGCGTTTGTTTTGGGTACAAAATGTCACGGGTTCAAATCCTGTCATCCCTACCTATTACTTCTCTTATGGGCAGTAACGAGGGATTAATTAAGATCGATTGAAATTGGACATAATCTTTCATTTTTGCATGCTATACGTATGCAAGATATGTTTGGGGTAAAAAAACCTTTTCTTTACACTACAGTCGTATCTCCTGTAATAAGAAAGCGCTCTTAGTTCAGTTCGGTAGAACGCGGGTCTCCAAAACCCGATGTCGTAGGTTCAAATCCTGCAGAGCGTGATTCCGTTTATGTTATGTCGAATCACAATAAAAAAACTTAACAAAAAAAAGTTTAATTGAAACTTGAATTTGACCTCCCGCAGGGAGGAGGTCGATCAAAAAAAAGAAATGTTACTCAATCAAAGGTCCAACTGATCACCACGTCTGTATTGTAAATATGCAGTTACGAATAATCCTGCCAAAGTAATAGGAATTAGACCTAAGACGATTCCAAATAGAAAAACTTCAATCATTTCGGTTTTTTGAGGGGATAAAATAAAAAGATGGGTAAGATCTATCCCTAAATATTAATCTGAATTACCCGTGAATCTCAATAACCAAGAATTGGCAATTGATGTGTAAAGGAACCATGGAACACCTGGAATCTCAGAGAAATATTCATTTTTATGAATTGT